CGTTGAGTTAGCAACCCGAATAGAAAAAGTTTATGTAAATACAATCAAAAAAAAAGATAGATAAATGTCAAAATTTATAGACCACCTCTTCGTTCTTATGTTATCGACTTTTAAATCAAAACCCCTATTCTTATTATATCAAAGAGAATTCAAGTAATCCCATCATTTGAATAATATAAGGTAAAAATCAAACCGCTCGGACAAAAATAAATTTATCTACTTATCACGATGAATTATATTTGTTCGATACACTGTTGTCAATATAAATGTTGAAAAAATAATACAATGGAAAAACAAAATAAATGGAATTTATTTCAATACTATTAAAAAAAGGGCTTGTGTTGGATTGTCACTACATAGCTGAAAAAAGTTTAGATAGAGGAATAAAAAAAGACCAAGTAGAAAAAAAAAATATCAGATTGAATCAATAAGCAATAATAAGTAATTAGACTAAAAAAAGGGAGGATTCCTTGGTTATTACTTATTAGTATAGTTTCAACGAAAACCGACCAATTGAAGGAACTCCCAGAATTTTCTATTTCTAGGATCAAGCAACTCGAGTTTTGTCGTTCTAGAACATGAGATTTTATAGAAGCAATGAAAAATAGATATGAGTAGAATCCAAAAAAGGAAAAAAAAAAGTATATATATAAATACAAAAATTTATATAAGAATTACTATCCCTTTCTATTTCTTTATTTCTTTAATTAAATTTTGTTTGATTAGGACCAAGTTACTTAAAAACCTCTGCCTTTTTTAAAAGATCCCGAACAGTTCCTGTGGGCTGAGCGCCCTTTTCAAGGAAATATAGAATAGCAGGAACGTTTAAATAACTTTGATTCTTTATCGGATCATAAAAACCTACGTTCCGAAGATCTCTTCCTTCTCTTCGGGATCGAACATCAATTGCAACGATTCGATAGACGGCTCATTGGGATAGATCTAAGTAAATGAACAAGACCCCCCCTAGAAACGTATAGGAAGTTTTCTCCTCGTACGGCTCGAGAAAAAATGATTTGGAGTTTTGTCTACGTATAGAATTAAAATTTCTGGCAAAGGAGTTGATAAAATAAATTAGAATGGGATTTAACTCATTTTTTTCTTCCTCCTTCCTGAAAAAATAAAAATCATTTGTACCCATAACTCAAGTTGGATAATTCTCAAAGAGCTTAAAAGAAAAAAAAATCTTTAGGCAATTTATTTCATTTTTTGAATGGTCTTTAACCCCCTCTTGCTTGTCTCATTTAATCTTTATTATTATCCAGTTATTGAGACAATTGAAAAAACGGTGTTTACTTGTTCTGGGATCCTTTTTTTGTTTTAAATCAGTGGGTTTAGACATTACTTCGGTGCTTCTTAATCCTTACAAAATGGCAGCAACATACCCCTTTTGTGATTTCTTTCTATCAAAGAATCATATAAACGCTCGATTCCCGCGTGATACACTTTGAATCGAAAGACTTTTCTCAATTTCAACAAATTTTACTTTTGAATTAAAAACTTGACTGAATCGGATCCTTTCAATTTCTATATTGATATATATGATATACTTACAAAGTTGTTCCAATTTATTGATTGGTATTAACCCTAGATTCTTGCCCCCTGAAAGATGAATCCATACTTTCTACCCGAGCTCCATCATGTACTATATTCATTACAACCTAACAAAAAAGGATTCTAGTGAAAACAGAACAGATGTCGGGTCAAGAGCACCTTCATTCATAGAAAAGATGGCGGATGTAAGAATAAAAATCCACACCGGATCGTGTCCTTCAAGTCGCACGTTGCTTTCTACCACAGCGTTTCAAACGAAGTTTTACCATAACAAAAAATTCCTCTAATTTGGAACCCATATGGAATTGATTCAATTATGGAATCATGAATAGTCATTGGTTCCGTCGATACATAAACATATCAATCTATACCCTTTTTTTTCTTCTATACAAAGATGGCAAAAATTTTTTTGAAGCAATCTTAGCAAGACCCCACCTATTATTGCTATTATTGTATGTTATTGTATGAATGCAACACTTTAACTTTACTTTTTATTAAAAAAATTAAAATATCTGTTTCTTTTCGAATTGAACCATCAACGATTTAAAGCAGATAAATGGATTGAAAAAAAAAAAAAAACCCCCATTTTTATTTTTTTGTGTGAGATAGATAAAAAAGACCGATCGAAGAGAATATTTAAGTACTTGTTCTTTCGATTCGAATTTTATTAATAAGATAAGATGAACGAATTAGGGGTTTTTCGTACCTATGAGATAGACTGAACTACAGTCTTTATTATGGATCCGTTACATATGTAACTTGATTCGTTATTAATGAGATTCGGACATACACAGATATACATATATTTAAATGAAGACCTCCTGTTACTGTTACTAATTAAGAACTATCTATCCCACGACTCTCTGGGAATGCTGAATCAGAACAAAAATAAAAAAGGATACCTTTTGGGGAAAGGATACTCTCTAGGGACAAAGACAAACAAGTCCAGATTAGGCGCTTGCTCCTAATTTTTTAGTTTACCCAAACCCAGTCTTGTCTTAAGAGACTTAATCCCATTAATTGAATGTAATAACCCCCCTCTTGTTTAGAATAAAGAGATCCTAATAATTTGGCTACCCCATTTTTTTAAGTTTAATTTGAATGGATAAAGAATAAGATATAGGATATAGGAAAGAAGTGCTCTTTCTTAGTGTAATTCAAAATAAAATGTATCGTTGAAAATTTAAAAAGATATGAGACGTAAGGTTTTTTCTTCAAATTAAGTAGCTCTAAACCCCTTCAATATGAAGGGAATGAACATATGATGAAAAATCCGCCCATACTTTATTTTTTAATTAGTTGAATTCAACTAGGGTGTGACCTATGTTACCATCATATCTTGATGACAAACAAATCTATTTAGTAATATCTGTATGTTGTGAAAAACAAAGATATGATTCATAAAAGAATCATTCAAAATTATAAAAGAAACAAGAATGACATTCTATCCAATATTAGGCATTTAAACATAACGTTACTTTCAAAATAAACTTTTACTCTGATACAATGTATCTACCTGGGACGAAAGGATTCGAACCTCCGAATACCGGGACCAAAACCCGTTGCCTTACCACTTGGCCACGCCCCATCTATATTTCCATTCTACACTAATAAAGAATAATATTAGTATTGGGTCTTGGTCAATTACAGGGCAATTTTATATATAAAATTTTTATAGAATAGATTAGATTCTTGCTAGGATTTTTACGCGTGTAGATATAGAATTCAGCCGAATTCATTGATCATTACATATAATTTAATTAAGATATTCTATGAAAGTATTATTTCTTCTATTCTCCTTTGTTTGAGAATTGGGGAATTTTTGATTGGGTGGGTTCAAAGAAAAAGAAGGATTTTTGTCTACCTTACGTTACTTCATTTTCCTTATATCATTAACTCAATCAAAATGCAATTATCTCCAAGAACAAAACGCCTGTTATGCTTAATATCTTTAGTTTGATCTGCATTTGTCTTAATTCTGCCTTTTATTCGAGTAGTCTTTTATTCGCCAAATTGCCCGAGGCCTACGCTTTTTTGAATCCAATCGTAGATCTTATGCCAGTCATACCTTTGTTCTTTTTTCTCTTAGCCTTCGTTTGGCAAGCTGCTGTAAGTTTTCGATGAGATCCTTAATATTATTCTAGAAAATTAATGCTTTATTAGTCTTATACTATAAACCTTCGATTCAAACATTGAAAGTCTGAAAGTCTTGGTTGGATAGCTTCGAGAAATCCAAATCCGGCTCACCCCGGATTCCCCATTCTGCCCTTTTGAAAGACCCTATATATAAGGTTAAGGTTAGGATCCCCCGCAATATCTAATTGGAGGTATGAAAGAAATTTTTGGTAATGGAGGATCTATTCTCTTTTCTCATTTTTTTTTTACAAAAAAAGATCTTGGAGATTGTGTAATGCTTACTCTCAAACTTTTCGTTTATACAGTAGTGATATTCTTTGTTTCTCTATTTATCTTTGGATTCCTATCTAATGATCCGGGGCGTAATCCTGGACGTGAAGAATAAAAAAGGGAGTTTTCATTTTCATTGCTTGATTTTTAAATTTTCTTAGGATTTTTTATCTATTCCACATGGTTAATCAGGAAAAATTAAAAAGGATTGGCGAAATTTGAAAGAGAAATCAAATATTAAGTCATCAACAAAAACGGAAAGAGAGGGATTCGAACCCTCGGTACGAATAACTCGTACAACGGATTAGCAATCCGCCGCTTTAGTCCACTCAGCCATCTCTCCCAATTGAAAAAGATAATTACTATGTTATATTACACATGAAATAAGGATTGAAAAAGTATTTCTTTCTCTTTCTTTATCTTATCTATATTCTATCTACAACTTTTATTAGCAATTACAGTTAGTTCAAGTAAGGGATCGAAAGATTCAATAGAAAAAACAGAAAGAAGACCCCTTTGCTTTGATTTTGTTCGAAAGGGCCTTTTTTATTCCCGTGGCCTGGCCTGGTAAGTACCTAGCCGGGCCTTTTTTTGTTCCAACGAATCCTACGGTTTCTCTAATAAAAAAGGGGGGTTGCTATTAAAGCAACAACAAAAAGACAAAGGGCTGTTTTCATTCTTATTATTAGATAAAAGAATATAACATCAATACGTCATTTCTTATTATTTTTTTATTTCTTCCTTTTTATTTTTATGAATTTTTTTTTTTCAATTTTTGAATCCCCACGAAAAACGTCAACACTCTCATTTTCATGATTCTTTTATGATCCTGTCTTGATTAGCCCAAATTATCCCTGTTCGACAAAAGGCCCTTTGTATATAATAATCGCATTGTAGCGGGTATAGTTTAGTGGTAAAAGTGTGATTCGTTCGAGTAACCCCTTAAAAAAGTTAAGGGGTCTTTTCGGTTTGATTCATATTCCGATAAAAAACTTTATTTCTTAAAAGGATTTAATCCTTTACCCCTCAATGACATATTG